TTTCATTGTTTTTCGTCGTTAATAAATATAATAAACGCAAATTTTTTTTAATAATTTCGGGTCCTTCTTTATCTTTACCCCATAGAGACATTGAATAGAACGAACTGCTTTTTTTGCCACTGTAAGTTTGAAAATAAACGTTTAAATGTCCTTCAAAAGCAAGTAAATAGATCCGAAACATATAAAATGCAGTTAATCCTGCTGTGGACCAAGCTATTATTGCAAAAATAGGTGAATACAACCAACTATCATTAAGAATTTCATCTTTGGACCAAAAACAAGCAAGGGGTGGAATACCAGAAAGAGAAAGTGTACCCAATAAAAAAGCAGTTTTTGTAATTGGTACATGTTTTCTTAAACCGCCCATAAGAACCATATTCTGACTTTTATCTGGAGAATATCCAACAATAGCTTCCATCGCATGAATAATTGATCCAGATCCTAAGAACAACAATGCCTTCGAATAAGCATGAGTAATCAAATGAAATAAAGCAGCTCGATAAGACCCCATACCTAGAGCTAACATCATATAACCCAATTGAGACATTGTAGAATAAGCTAAGCTTTTCTTAATATCTTTTTGAGCAAGAGCTAAAGTGGCTCCTAAAAATAATGTTATTATACCTATCAAAGCTATTAGATTTAGAATGTAAGGTATAACTATGAAAAGAGGAAGAAGCCGAGCTACAAGAAAAATTCCTGCTGCTACCATAGTAGCGGCATGTATAAGAGCCGAAATGGGGGTAGGCCCTTCCATGGCATCAGGTAACCATACATGAAGTGGAAATTGGGCGGATTTAGCAACAGCGCCGGCAAATAATAGGGAGGCGCATAAAGTAACAAATAAAAAATTAACTTCATTATTAGAAACCAAGTTATTGAATATTTCAAACAAATCCCGAAATTCGAAACTACCTGTTATCCAATAAAAACCCAAAATTCCTAATAATAAACCAAAATCCCCGACACGATTAGTTACAAACGCTTTTTGACAAGCATTCGCGGCACTGGGTCGTGTGAACCAAAAACCTATTAATAGATAAGAACACACTCCAACTAATTCCCAAAAAATATAAATTTGTATCAAATTAGAACTAGTAACTAATCCCAACATTGAAGTATTGGAAAAACTCATATAAGCAAAAAATCTCAAATATCCCTGATCATGAGACATATAATTGTCACTATAAATAAGAACCATAATTCCAACAGTAGTGATTAATATCGACATAATAGAAGTAAGTGGATCAACCAAGCAGCCAAATTCTAAAGAAAAATCATTATTGATGGTCCAAGACCATACATATTGATAGACAGAATTATTATTTATTTGCTGAATAGAAAAAAGGGCTGAAAAAACCATAACTATACTTAATAATAAAACACTAGGAAAAGCCCACATACGGCGAAGATTTTTTGTTGCCGTTGGAAAAAGTAGAAGTCCTGTTCCAATTAAGATAGGAACTGGAAGTGGAATGAAAGGTATAATCCATGAATATTGATATGTATATTCCATAAAAAAATAAAAAAAAAATTTATCTTAATTAATTGTTTCTGAGTCACCGGTTCTTATTTCTTTTCTTTTGAAAGGGGTCGGTTAATAAAAAAAAATTAAGATATATAAAATAAAACTTAAATAGAATTTTCTAGCCTTAATTATTCTGAATCTTTCCAAACTACTTCAAATATTTAAAATCAAGAGGTTATAATTGGTCAAATGATATAAATAAGTCACTAGTGAAAAATAAATACGTATTTAATTTTATTAATACTGAATTGTTAATATTAAATTCAAATTTTTACATAAAATTTTATGAAGATAAAAAATGAAAATTCTAATTTTCATTTTAATTATTACGTATTACAATAATTTTTTTATATCTATAGAACAAGGATAAATAATTATACCAAAAACAGTATTTGATATGAATCATAAAGCCCATAACTAAAACTATTTATTGTAATTCGGTTATTTAGAATCATTAACCAATTTGTTTTGTAACTCATTGTTTGTCTTCCATTACAATAAAAGCTATTTGTAGGAAATGCTATGATATCCAACACTTTAATTTTACGGAAAAAAAAGGGGCAAATAAAATGCCTTTAAATTATGTATTTTGTATCCTTTAACAGATTAACTACTAGTCTCATTTGATAATTAAAATTTTGTGGACTCTTTCTTCGAGCTTGAACAATTAAATTAATATTAAATTAATTAATATAATAGAAAAAATTATTAAAGTTTTTTTTTTTTAATTAAGCGGGAGAAGGGTTGGGTTATTAAACTTTTAGATTTTTTTATTACATGTATAAATGTAACACGACGAAAATAGAAAGAAAACGAAACGGACAATCTTTCTTTTTTTTTTTTTTTATTTTATCAACTTCAATCTATTTGGCATAGTGTACCTTATCGTTCTTATTAATATTTTATGTGATTTTTAACCCCCCCTTTTTTTTTGGAGTCTAATTTAGAGAAAAAATAGATAGAGAATAGTAAAGAACAATTGATTTTGAACAATAGATGTCTTTCACATCCAACCGAAAAACCTATTATAACTTTTTAATGGCAGTTCCAAAAAAGCGCACCTCTATTTCAAAAAAACGTATTCGTAAAAATATTTGGAAAAGGAAGGGATATAGGGCAGCATTGAAAGCTTTTTCGTTAGCGAAATCTCTTTCTACCGGGAGTTCTAAAAGTTTTTTTTGTGTAACAAATAAATAATCTGAATCGTTCTAATAACTAATAAAGTAATATAATTTTGTTTATAGTTTATTTATAAGATTTATAAGTTATAAAAATGATAAATAATATTTATCAATTATAATTAATATTTATCAATTATAATTAATATTAACATCATAATAGTATAGTAAAAGAATAAATATTAATATATAAGATAAAATAAATATTAATATATAAGATAAATTACAATATAAACAATATACATTAAAACTAAAATAAATAAAAAAGAATTAGTCTCATAATGTTTTAATTTAAAACGAATATAAAATTGAATTTGTTTTACTTTAATTTGAAGCCAAATTGTTCTTTCGTTTCTGATATAGATAAGAATTCTGTTGTCTACTGAATTCTAAAAATGAATGGTACTTTTTTGTTTGAAAAAAGGGTAAACGCAAGCGCAAGGTTTCGCCTTTCATTTTAGTATGTTTTATCATTTTCCGGATGGGGATTATCACTTTCCCCATCGCCCTTACTCAATAATAAAAAGAATTTTTTTTAGTTATATTTTTTATTTTATATTATAAAGAAGAGGTCGTTGAAACTAATTGATTAAGTTTAAAATGTTTTTTATAATCTTTTAAACCATTATTTTGGGTTTTAGAAATTATTATCACTATATAAATTCCTTAAACCCAATTAAATTAATATTAATAAAAGCCCCGTTTCCATTTTTAGGTAGTTATATGACGAATGCGCCAATTTTGAGTGATCTATTTTAGATCCTATGTTTCGATTGGAAGATCGATCAAGATATAATATATATATATTAATTAAAAAATTTATAAAATATTTTGAAGTACGGTACAATTTCTATACGAAATTTTTTTATATGATTGATACGACCATCCCAAATACCTAACTTAATGGGTTTGCTAAATCTTAACGCAAATTCTCTACACAACAAAAAATCCTAACGCAACCTAACTATGCAAATATTTACATAAATCTTTTGAGTGTATCGCTGAAATTGTGTTATATAAAAATTCTATTTTTTTATTAATCGATAAAATGCATTTTTTATTTTAGATTAATAAAATAAATGATAAAAGAAATTAATCATTAAAAAATGTAAACGAGGCAGAACATTTTTTTTACTTATATCCAGGGATTGAAGTAAAAATTATATAGTTACAACTGTTACATTTTAGTTTTAGGAGAGCATAAAGTAATAGTCTACGAAAAAATACATTGTTAGTTCAGTTAAATAAAATTGACATCCTAAAATACTAAATAACTAAATAAAAAAATACTAAATTAAATAACTAAATAAAAAGATAATAATAAGAAAAATAAATATTATTAACGTTAACGAAAACGTTTTAATCCCTAATTTTTAAACAAGTTTTTATTCATCAATTTGAATGGTTTCCTAAAAAAAAATATTGGATTGAATTAACTCCTTCAAGCTCGACGATTGAATAAAAATAGGTTATTATGATTTCGAATAAGCCGCTATGGTGAAATCGGTAGACACGCTGCTCTTAGGAAGCAGTGCTAGAGCATCTCGGTTCGAGTCCGAGTGGCGGCATGGCATCTTCTAAAAGAGTAAGTCCTATAATGAATTCAATTCCAATTCCAGATTTCAATTCCTATAATTGAGGGACGCCCTTATTAATTTAATAATTTTTATGATATTTTCAACTTTAGAGCATATATTAACTCATATATCCTTTTCGATCGTTTCAATTGTAATTACAATTCATTTGATAATTTTATTAGTCGATGAAATCGTAGGACTAGATGATTCGTCAGAAAAGGGGATGATAGCTACTTTTTTCTGCATAACAGGATTATTAGTTACTCGTTGGATGTATTTGAGGCATTTACCATTAAGTGATTTATATGAATCATTAATTTTTCTTTCGTGGAGTTTTTCCATTATTCATATTATTCCGTATTTTAAAAAACATAAAAACCATTTAAGCGCAATAACCGCGCCAAGTGCTATTTTTACTCAAGGTTTTGCTACTTCGGGTCTTTTAACTGAAATGCATCAATCCGCGATATTAGTACCCGCTCTCCAATCCCATTGGTTAATGATGCACGTAAGTATGATGGTATTGAGCTATGCAGCTCTTTTGTGTGGATCATTATTATCACTAGCTCTTCTAGTCATTACATTTCGAAAATTCATAAGGATTTTTAGTAAAAGCAATAATTTAGAAAATGAGTCAGTTTACTTTAGTGAGATTCAATACGTGAACGAAAGAAACAATGTCTTACGAAACACTTCTTTTATTTCGTCTCAAAATTATTACAGGTATCAATTGATTCAACAATTGGATCGTTGGAGTTATCGTATTATTAGTCTAGGGTTTATCCTTTTAACCGTAGGTATTCTTTCGGGAGCAGTATGGGCTAATGAAGCATGGGGATCATATTGGAATTGGGATCCAAAGGAGACTTGGGCATTTATTACTTGGACCATATTCGCTATTTATTTACATATTCGAACAAATAAAAATTTTGAAAGTGTAAATTCTGCAATTGTGGCCTCAATGGGCTTTCTTATAATTTGGATATGCTATTTTGGGGTTAATCTATTAGGAATAGGGTTGCATAGTTATGGTTCATTTACATTAACATCTAATTGAATAAAAGACTTGACGAATATAAACATAGGACGGCATACAGGTATATATACGAAAACTTCATGTAAACAATCAAGAACCATTTGAATCATTTCCATTACTTGATTCAAATGGTTCTCACAAATTCAAAAGATATCTAGTTATAATAGAATTCCAATTTATTTTTTTTACTTAAAAGAATATAAAAGACTCATTTTTTTATTGTACAATCAACCATTTTTAAAATCATGGGATTTCAGTTTCATTTTTTGGTTTACTCACAAAAACTATAACTATCGAAAAAAATAATTGGATATAATAGCTTCGACCTTGTCAACTGATAATGATAAAACGAAATCGGGATAAACACCAATACCTATTACAGGTAAAAGGATAGAGATCGAAACAAATAATTCTCGCGGTCCAGAATCAAAAAAATAAGAGTTTGGGGCATTAAAAAGCTTGTATCCATAGAACATCTGGCGTAACATAGATAATGAATAAATAGGAGTTAATATCATTCCAATTGCCATTACAAAAGTAATTAATATTTTTGTCATTAAAAGATATTTTTGACTAGTAAGTATTCCAAAAAAAACTAACAATTCGGCAACAAAACCGCTCATGCCCGGTAATGCAAGAGAAGCCATTGATAAGATACTGAAAGTCGTGAATATTTTTGGAATTGCGATAGCCATTCCGCCCATTTCGTCGAGATAAACAAGACGTATTCTATCATAACTCGTTCCGGCCAAGAAAAAAAGCGCAGCGCCAATAAATCCGTGAGAGATTATTTGTAAAATGGCTCCGTTGAGTCCTGTATCGCTTATAGAACCAATTCCTATAATTATGAAACCCATATGAGATACAGAAGAGTAGGCTATTCTTTTTTTTAAATTACGCTGACCGGGAGATGTTGAAGCTGCATAGATTATTTGAATTGTGCCTACTATAATCAACCAGGGAGAGAATATAGAATGGGCGTGGGGTAATAATTCCATATTGATCCGAACCAATCCATACGCTCCCATTTTTAATAAGATTCCGGCTAAAAGCATACAAGTACTGTAATGTGCCTCTCCATGGGTGTCTGGTAACCATGTATGTAAGGGTATGATCGGTGATTTGACAGCAAAAGCAATAAGAAATCCAATATAGAATATTATTTCCAGTGCTACAGGATACGATTGATTAGCTGATGTTTCAAAATTTAATGTTGGTTCATTGGAACCATATAAACCAATACCCAAAACTCCCATTAATAAAAAAACGGAACTTCCTGCAGTGTACAAAATAAATTTTGTAGCTGAATACAAACGTTTCTTTCCCCCCCACATGGATAGAAGTAGATAAACTGGAATTAATTCTAACTCCCACATGATGAAAAAAAGTAAAAGGTCTCGAGAAGAAAATGGTCCTATTTGACCGCTATACATTGCTAACATCAGAAAATGGAATAGTCGGGAATCTCGAGTAATCGGCCGAGCCGCTAAAGTAGCTAAAGTTGTGATAAATCCTGTCAGTAAAATGGGTCCTATAGAAATTCCATCTATTCCCAATCTCCAGTAAAAATCAAAAAAATCGATCCATTTATAATCCTCTGTCAGTTGCATTAATGGATCATCCAATTGGAAACGATAACCGAATGCATAGGTTGTTAGAAGGAGTTCCATTATGCATATACCTATAGTATACCACCGAATTATCTTATTTCCTCTATGAGGGAGAAAGAAAATTAAGGAACCCGCGAATATTGGCAAAACTACAACTAGCGTTAACCAAGGAAAATTATTCATGGTAAAAACAAGATAAACTTGGACCAGAAAAACCCGTGCTCAAAATAAATAGTTTTTGAGCGCGGGTTTTTGTCGGTAAAGGTAAAAAAATCAAATGTATTCAAGTAGGGTTTTCTGGAACGTATTAATAAGCCAGACCCATACTTCGAGTTGTTTCATGCCATAAATAAACTCGAACACTCAAGAAATCTGTCGGACAGGCGGATTCACATCTCTTACAACCGACACAGTCCTCTGTTCTTGGAGCAGAAGCAATTTGCTTAGCTTTACACCCGTCCCAAGGTATCATTTCTAATACATCCGTTGGGCAGGCGCGCACGCATTGAGTACACCCTATACACGTATCATAAATCTTTACTGAATGTGACATTTGGATCTATAAATTTTTGAATGTCAGAAAGTTTCGATCTAGTAAACTTGTAAATGAATCATATATTTAGACACCAGATGAATCAATAATTTATCATAATTTTTCTAATCAATCTACTTCTGGATTGACTCATGCGATAGAGCCAAGATACTTTAATTTCTTACATTTTTGAAAACATGTATTATTACGTAATGTATGGTCATGGTAATTCTAATTTATGAATATTAGAATTTATATGATTAATACTACTTATTCAACAAATTCGATTGATTGATACGAGTTGATTTTCTGTTACGATAAATTGATGAAACAATAGCCGGGCCAATAGCTGCTTCAGCGGCTGCAATAGCTATAACAAAAATTGAGAAAATATTTCCTTTTAATTGGCGACTATCAAAAAAATCAGAAAATGTTACGAAATTCATATTAACCGCATTCAGTATAAGTTCAAGACACATAAGGGCTCTAACCATATTCCGGCTCGTGATCAATCCATAGATACCGATAGAAAATAAGTAGGCACTCAAAACAAGTACATGTTCGAGCATCATTGACCAACTCCTTATCAATTTCGATTCATTTCAATATGAACTGAACAACAATTCAACAGATTCAATTGACTAGAATAAAAAAAAGTACGGAACAAAGGCAGATTTTCTATTGTTAATAGAATAGATTGAATAATTTCTATTTTAGACATAAACAATCTTTAATTAAAGGGAAATAAATGTAATGTAATGTAATAAAACCGAACAGAGTTTAATGTGCATTGCTAATTCTATAAATTTTTTACTGTCGCGCCACGGCAATTGCACCTATCAAAGCGGCTAAAAGAATTATCGAAACGAATTCAAATGGAAGAAAAAAATCTGTTGATAAATGAATTCCAATTTGTTGACTATTACTTATCAAATCTTGCTCTATAATCTGGTTTGATCTTGTAGTCCAAATAATTCCGTACCATGACGTATCCGTAATAATAATCATGAGTAAAACAAAAATACTTGTACAAACTGGCAAAGTAACCACATCCCCAATGGTCCAAAGATTCAAATCTTTGTAATATTCTGAACCATTCATGAACATCACAGCAAATACGATTAAAACATTTATAGCTCCCACGTAAATAAGGAGTTGTGCAGCAGCTACAAAATAAGAGTTTAATAGAATATAGAATAAGGATATACAAACAAGAACCAGTCCCAATGAAAAGGCAGAATAAATGGGGTTGGTAAATAATACCACCCCCATACCTCCTAGTATAAGAACCGATCCCAGAAAGACTAAAAGAAAATCATGTATTGGTCCGGGCAAATCCATTATATGTAAAATAAGAGATAAATAAATAGAAATGTTTTTCATGACCTTATTGAGACCCGACCAGAAAATTTTTTTTTTATGATTTTTGAGCAATTCCTAATTTAATCCTAAGTAAATAAATACTAAGGGATATGAATAAATGTGAGTACTATTATTGGACTAATTTCATTCTTTATCTGAAAGAGTCGTTCTAATTCTAAACGATATATTTAAAAAAAAATTATGGATATATTAATTAATGGATTTTCAATCCAAATTAAGACGCGTTTCTTACCAACCAATCAATAGTTGGTATTTGTAGTTATTGACCAAACAACACGAAAGAAACCTAAATTCCTTCTATATTAGTTATTAGTAAAGTAATTATAAATTAGTCGTTAATAAGAGATTTACTTATTTATTTGAGGCGAATTCAAAATTGTTCGAATTGTATAATCGTCAATTACTGACATTGGTAAACGACCCAAAGCAATTTGATTATAATTCAATTCGTGACGATCATAAGTAGAAAGTTCATATTCTTCAGTCATTGATAAACAATTCGTTGGACAATACTCAACGCAATTACCACAAAATATACAGACTCCGAAATCAATACTGTAATTAAGCAGCCGTTTCTTGCGAATATCAGTTTCCAATTTCCAATCAACAACGGGTAGATCTATAGGACATACACGAACGCATACTTCACAAGCAATACATTTATCAAATTCAAAATGGATTCGACCGCGGAAACGCTCCGCGGTGATTGATTTTTCATAAGGATATTGAATAGTTACGGGTAAACGATTTGCGTGGGATAAAGTAATCATGAAACTTTGACCAATGTACCTTGCAGCTCGTACTGTTTGTTGACCATAATTCATGAACCCAGTTACCATAGAGAACATATCGTTAATATATATATGAATAGTTTTATGTTTGTTTATTTCTCTTGTTTGAGACACGTTGTGAATATAGAATGTTACTTTACAGTGAAAAGAGTTGGAAAGAAGTTGTTAATAATAGATTACCGAGAGAAATAGGTAAAAGAAATTTCCATCCAAGATTCAATAGTTGGTCCATTCTTAGCCTCGGTAAAGTCCATCTTGTTGTGATAGGAATGAACAAGAACAAATAAGTTTTAGCTAATGTAATAAAGATACCAATTATCGCTCCAAAAACTCCACATGTTTTATTTATTTCAAAAAGCTCAGAAACATATATGTCCGGAATAGATATATTCCAACCTCCCAAGTAAAGAACTGTTACAAATAATGAAGAAACCAATAGGTTTAGATAGGAAGCAACATAAAATAACCCAAATTTTATACCCGAGTATTCGGTTTGATAACCTGCTACTAACTCTTCTTCTGCTTCTGGTAAATCAAAAGGTAATCTCTCACATTCTGCTAGGGAAGAAATAATAAAAATGATAAACCCTATAGGCTGACGCCACAAATTCCATCCCCAAAAACCATATTTTGATTGCGCCTCAACAATATCAATTGTACTTGAACTGTTAGATAATTATAGTCGGTGATACCATCACTGTTACCATCGCTATTACAGAACCGTACATGAGATTTTCACCTCATACGGCTCCTTGAAGGCCAGAAATAAATATAGGGACCGCGTCAGTATTCTTTTTTGAATCTTGATATGTTTGTAGGATGGATAACTATCGGCCGGTCCCAAATTAGACCAATTGAATTCTGTCTGTTATAATTATTTTAATTCAAAATTAAATAAAAAAAGTACTTCTGAATTGATCTCATCCTTTCTTTAATTTAATAATTTCAATAATAATTTCAATTCTTCTTTGTTCAGTAATAACTTAACTGTTCAATAAAATACTTCTTGTAAAAATATCAATAACCCGTTGGTTTCACGTACGAAAAAAAATTCTATATTAATTAATGAATTATGACACAAATTATATATCTATTAATATGTATATGGGAAAGAATAAAAGTAACAAAGAATAAATAAAGTATATCTTTATTTATTTTTTTTTTTTCGTTCCTATTCTTCTTTCTATTTCTGAGAAAAAGAGGGCTTTCAAAATAAAGTAAAGGATTATTTCGTTTCGAATAGTTATTTATTAAATCGGTGGATAGGAGTATACTCTGGATTGGAATCGTGTCATGGGGAGTACTGCCTGATCATTTCTACCAACTTAAAGCCCCAATTAGTATTCTTTGTTTGTATATTATGTAAAAATGTCCTTTTGGAGAATTTACATAATCTCCATTACTAATCCTTTACATATGTTCGTGTTTCTAACCATCCACTCGTTTTTGCTCAATCCCCCGTTATGCTAATACATAAAAATGATAGTGAAAACTCAATACGGTTGATCTTTTGAACCCGCTTCAAGTCAGGATGACTAATCAACCAATCTTGGGGGAAACGGTCTCTTCTGTTTATGTTTATTTCCGCTTAACTCTCTAACTCTTATACATAGAAAATGAGAATCCATCTTTTTACTGCGAATTTATATATAAGCTGTTTTCTTTCACTCATATAACTATTTGATTTAGTTCATCAACCCGAATAATTAATAAAAAAAAATTAAGATATCTACTCAATCCATTCCAACCCTTTCCTTGAAAGGAAGGAATAGAGAAAAGTTTCTGTCTATGTATCAACGAATCGCACGTAGAGATATTGATAACACACATAAAGTTAATGGTATTTCATAACTAATCGATTGAGCAGCAGCTCGTAGACCGCCTAAAAAGGAATATTTATTATTTGACCCGTATCCCGACATAAGAAGTCCAATTGGAGCAATACTGGAAATGGCAATCCATAAAAAAACACCGATATTGAGATCCGCTAAAACAAGGTGATATCCAAAAGGAACTACTGAATAGCTTACTAAAATTGATATGACTGCTATGGATGGCCCGATACTGAATAAACGAGTATCCCCCCTAGATGGAAAAAGATTTTCTTTGAAAAGTAGTTTTGTCCCATCTGCTAGAGCTTGAAGAACTCCCAAAGGGCCGGCGTATTCAGGTCCAATACGTTGTTGTATCCCTGCCGATATTTCTCTTTCTAACCATACAATTACCAGTACGCCTATTGTGATTCCCACTACAAGAGTCAAAATAGGAACAAGAACCCATAGAATTCCATAAACCTCTTTAAAAAATTCTAATCTAGAAAAAGAATCGATATCTTGTACTTCCGGTGTATCAATTATCATTTCAACGATCAACTTCTCCCATAATGATATCTATACTACCTAGTATCGTCATAATATCAGCCAATTTCATTCTTTTAACTAACCGCGGAAGAATTTGCAAATTGATAAAACCCGGCGGGCGGATTTTCCATCTCCAAGGAAAACCACTCTGATCCCCTATGAGAAAAATTCCCAATTCTCCCTTTGGGGCTTCTACTCTCACATAAAGTTCTTGTTTCGGCAATTCAAATGTAGGAGACGGCTTTTTACTAATAAATCGATATTCAAAATCATTCCATTCCGGATTCCTTTCTCTATCAAAGTATCGTATTTCTAAATTCTCATAGGGTCCCCCTGGAATTCCTTCCAGGGCCTGTTGAATAATTTTTACGGATTCTATCATTTCACCAATTCGGACTAGATAACGAGCCAATGAATCTCCTTCTTTTTGCCACTGTACTTCCCAATCAAATTCGTCGTAACATTCATAATGATCAACTTTACGAAGATCCCATTGTATTCCGGAAGCTCGCAGCATTGGTCCCGATAAACCCCAATTTATTACTTCCTCTCTACCAATAATGCCTACTCCCTCGACTCGTTCTAAAAAAATAGGATTTCGTGTAATAAGTTTTTGATATTCAGCAACTCTTGTTAAAAAATAATCGCAGAAATCCAAACATTTATCTATCCAGCCATGAGGTAGATCGGCCGCTACTCCTCCGATACGAAAATAATTATGCATCATTCTCATACCGGTGGCAGCTTCGAATAGATCATATACTAATTCTCTTTCTCTGAAAATATAGAAAAAGGGAGTTTGTGCACCAATATCCGCCATAAAAGGACCGAGCCATAACAGATGAGAAGCTATACGACTCAACTCCAACATAATTATTCTGATATAGCTGGCTCTTTTAGGTACTTGAATATTTCCCAACTGTTCCGGTCCGTTTACAGTTATTGCTTCTGTGAACATAGTAGCTAAATAATCCCACCGTGTTACATAAGGCAAATATTGTATAATTGTTCGATTTTCCGCAATTTTTTCCATTCCGCGGTGTAAATAACCCAATATTGGTTCACAGTCAATAACATCTTCACCATCTAGAGTAATGATGAGTCGAAGAACACCATGCATTGATGGGTGGTGGGGGCCCATATTGACTATCATGAGGTCTTTTCTTGTAGCCGGTATATTCATAGGTTTTTCCTCGATTCATTCTTTCATGAATTGCTGAAAACGAAAAAAAGTTCATTAAAATTCAAGATCTAATAAATCAAATAATTCAAAATGCCTTTATAAAAATCAAATTAACGAGTTTTTGACTCCCGAATATCCAACCGATTAATTAATTCTTTATAACATATTCTATTTTTCTTTGACAAATAAGACAGTAATCGTTGGCGTTTTCCCAGAATTTTACGTAAACCTCTCTGAGATAAATAGTCTTTTTTGTGTAATTGTAAATGTGAAGTAAGTCTTCGTATCCTATTGGTGAAACTAACTATTTGAAATTCAACAGATCCTCTGTTTTCGTCTTTTTCTTCTTGTGAAATAACTGAGATGAATGAATTTTTTACCATAAACTGAAATCTTCTCTCCCCCCCTCTTTTTATTTTAAGATATTTTTTATTGATAGATATCTTTATTGATCAGTAATAATAATGCCCCTAATTTTTATTTGGTATATACAAAAATTTGTATTTCGTTATTAATTTCTAATTTTTTTAATTTAATAAAACTTACTCAATCCTATTTTCATTTTAAAATTGAATTTGAAAGGGGATACAAAAGTATGGTTGGTTTCTTCACTCACAAAAGATAAAAGTTTAGACCTAAAATAATAAAATTTTGTTCATTCTAGATCTAATTGATATGTCATTGAATTAGTATCATGTATCAGAATGGAATGTAAGACAATGTATGCGTGCATCTCTTTGTCGTCATAGACCAGATATGGTATGGGAAATATAGGAAAAATGTACTATTAATGAATTTTCAATCGCGGATACATACGTATCCTTACCATACTGAAACAACTGCCATTATTGGTATTAAACCAATAACGATTCATACAAGCTAAATCTTCTAATCGATAATTGGGCCAAAGAAATAGCTTTAATTTTATAATTTTTTTTTTATATTTTTTGCTTTTATCCACAACTTGACTGTTTACCTCATTCCCATTACAAAAAGATGCCTTTCTATGTCTATTCTTAGAATTTAAACAAATTAGAATTCGCAATTCTCTACGACGTCTAGGCGATAAAATATTTTCAGGAACAAACAAATCATAATTTTTTTTATATCTATTTCCAGTCATCTTTTGATGTTTTGTAATGACTTCATCAGAATTCTTATCAACATGTTTTTTTTCTCGGTATCTTTGATTTATTTGATGTTTACTTTTATGAACTAATGAAATACCGAGGGTTTGATACATAATAAATTTTCCATCATTTTTTATAGCTAGACGAATTGGTTCAATAATCAAAAATCCCCTTTTAATAAATTCTGTAAGAGTTACATCTTTCTGAATCGTCAAAATATCCAGACTCATTTCGCCCCTTTGAATAGAGGATATAGTAATTTCTCTTGGATTTATCAGTCTAAGCAGGAGACAATATACGTTGATGTTATTGATTATTTTTTTATTTAAAGAATCATCCCATCTCAATTGAAAATACAAATACCTTTTTAGGAAGAAATCAAACTCCGCTTTTGTATTGATCTTGTATTGCTTTTTATTTCTATGTTTTTTCATGTCCGATCCCGTATAATCTTCTTCAACATCTTTTTCTTGGTTTGAAAGAGCTGATTTAAGATCTGCTTGGCCCGTGGATTCTTTTTCTCCTTGATTTCGGTTTTCTAATTCAAGAGATTTTTTTTCATTCGACGATATTGATATAAAAGGATCTCTTTTTTTATTTCCAGTGATGCTTTTGTTTTCACTAGCATTTTTTTTTATATTAGAATTAAAAAGTAGTAATTTAATTGGTATAACCCACGGTTTCATTTTATACGTATTATAAAGTCTCACAAATTCTGGCAAGAACCAAAGTTCCAGATTTGATATGGGACGACTTAGTATTTCTTCATTCATTCCCATCCAATCCAAAAGGGGTTTTTGATTGGATAGGTTGATTTTTTGGTCTTGCTGAAGTGTGAGATAAAAAAGACCCTTATTATTGATTTTATCAATTATTTGATACTTATTAACCCTAGTCTTAGTATATTTATTACTGTTAGTGTCAGTATCAATATTGATCCAGGCCTCAATATCGACCTTCGTTTTAAGACAAAAATCGAGAATTCTCCAATCAAAAAATTTTCTATCCGTATTTTTATCCATATCTCGAATATCATCTTCTACCATATTAAATGATTTTTGTTTATGTGTGTTGTAATTATAAAAAATATCTTGGTTAGTTTTTACTTGTAATGGTGATCCATAAATTGAAGAGTACTTCTTAGTTTCAGAATTTATAGATTTATATGCTAAAAGATCATATCTATATTGTTTTTTAAAATTATCCTTTTGATTCAATAATAAATCCGTTTCAATTTTTGTTTTTTTTTCGTAGTGAATTAATTCATCTTTTTCATATAAATCACACAAATCTTTATATAAATCTTTATTTTGAGCTATACAGTTCAATATATTTCGCCATTTTTGTGGTACTACTCTAGACCATTTAATTTGAGATACATCACATTGATATTGATAATGACTCCTTAACCAATTTGTCCATTGATTCATTCCAGAATTGCGAAGATTCTTAGGTCTTAATTCGGAATGAAATAGGTCTTGTCTTACAACAAAAAAATCCTTTATTTCATTCTTAAGAAAAAGGGGGGTTCCATTATATTGAAATACGGATTTCAATTTCTCTAACTTAATAAGTTGGGTTTGTGATAATTTGTAAAATACATATGCTTGTGAAAAGTAAGATAAGTCAAAAAAAGTCTTTGAATTTTTTTGACTAAGACTAATATTAGTATTAGAAAGTGACTCTTTTATAATCGAAATAAATTTAATTAAACTTTGATTTGTTTTATTAATTCTTTCTTGATTTGCTTCATTACTGTTAATGTTTTTATTAAGAATTTTTTTTGTTGATTCAAGAAAAAGTTGTGTATTGATACTAGGAATATTAATCATAGATAGAAAGATATCTATGTATATCTTTTCAATGAAAAATATTATAAAATAATGGGATTTACGGATTAATCGAGCAGTTCTTCTTTTTAATATCTGCCAAATATTTTTTTGTGATTCCAATTTTTTATCATCATAACTTATTTTGTTAGAACTAAAATTTCTATCTGAAGTTATAAATCCCTTTTTCTTGTCTTTTGTAATTTTTTCTATTTGATTTATGATTGTGTTTATTCTATCAGTCAGATCTTGCATTTTTTTTTCTGTTAATGAATAATTTGTCCAATCCTGAGATCTAATTTGAATGGACGATTCCTGAATCATCCGATTACTGATTATTGAATCTTTTTTAATTTCACTCAATTCATATACTTCTATTTCTCTCAATCCAAATAATATAATTGGGTTTATTTTTGAGAGTTCTTTTATTATTTCTTTTATAAACAGAATGTTTTTAATGATCCATTTTTTTGGTTTTTTTGAGACATTTAGAAACAATTTTGTTTGTTCTTTAAAAATTCCTAGAATTATAAAACATTTCTTTTGCAATTTTTTAATTTTTTTTTTGAGTTCTTTTAAAATCGGTTCAAAAAATGAAAGTTTTTTTCTGGGAGAACCAAAAGGTAGTTCAGCTTCCATTCCAAAAATTGTTAAAAAACAAAAATCATTTTTTTGACCTTGCTTTTTCATTGGATCGTTATAAGGGGCTCGTAACTTAGATCTGTGCCAAGGTTTAAGACGAAAAGGAAATAGGATCTTGATCTGAATGCCGTCTGTTAACCAGTTTTTTGGAAATTCTTTTTCTGATAATTGAACGCCGTTATAGGTACATTTAACATGCATTTCTCTATTCCAATCCTTTAAGTCCTCATACCATTCCGGAAATTGAAATAATAGTATACGGACGATATTTTTAGCTATTATCAATGAAGGTAATATAATATATTTTCTAAGAATTGATTGGGTTACTAATAAAAAACCTCTCATTACTTGAGCAAGTAAAATACTATCCCAGGCTTCCGCTATTTGTATACGCACTTTCTCCTTTCTTTTGTCTTCTTCTTTTTTGTCCTCCTCTTTTTTTTTCGCGCTTTCTTTTGTCTTTTTCTCTGTATAATTCGAAATTGTGAATTCTGTGTTTTTCCACATCCAATTTCTAAAAATTTTTTTCATCCGTTCAGAAATATCAAAAAAAAAAGATTTGTCTATTCGGTCCAAAAAAAGAGGGGAATGCGCATTTGCTTCAAAGAGTTTCCAAGTAACTGTTTTACGTCTTTGAGCGCGCATGGAGCCTTTGATTATGTCTCGACGAAAATCCGATTGTTGAGAATAACGTATCAAAGCAACTTCGCCTGTTTGATCA